GGAGCTGGATATTTCAATTGGAAGATATACAAATTGTAATAATGAACAAAAAGGGTTTACGCTCATTTCATTAAATATTGATATATATCTCATATGTTAGTAGTGAGTTGAGTGGTTGGCATGAGCTTTTAATTAGATAAAATGAATATGAAATGAATATTATATGATATATTCTATTCATTTCATTAAAAAAAAAAGAAGATCTTGGTTGGATGGTGAAATTGGAGGAGATACAAAGCTATTCATTTCTATGCAATCCATGAACCGAATCCAATTTGGTGAAATTTTGAATTCAAATCCTTTCGCATCGAGAGCGCCTTATAAAGCTCTTTGACCTTAGAATTGTCAGTACGTTGCTTTTATGCGATCTACGTAAAAGCAATTCATATTTGTTGATAAAAAGTGTAGTAGTACTTACATTAACAGCATAGAAAATACTCGAAGGATAACAAAATCTAGTTAGGTATAGGTAAACGACTTTCAATATCGATTGTTATATTAATATATTATATAAAATGGATGAGAATATATAATGGAAATTTACCTTGAAATTTCCATTTGTAGATTCCATTATTATTTATTTTCTATTTTCATCGAGAGAATGGATTGATTCAATTTAGAGCAGATTCCAATAAAGAACGGAGTTATCTACGAGAAAAATGAATAAATGAAATACATAAGATGTCTTTCACATTACAATATATTAATGAAACCCACTGTTCGTTATGGCAGTTCCGAAAAAGCGTACTTCTAGATCCAGGAAAAGAATTCGTAAAAATGTTCGGAAGGGAAAAGCATATCGGTCCGCAATAAAAGCTTTTTCTTTAGCTAAGTCTATCTCCACCGGTCATTCAAAAAGTTTTTATTGTATAGCCAATGATGATTCCTCTGGATCATCAAAATGAATTGATGTCAATTCTGATTCGGATGACCCGTAGCACAACACGAGGGAATATACGACACCACCCTCCAGGACCCTGGAGAACAGTGATGCGAAATAAATCATTTTCTTCGGGTACTCCCAAGGGTGGTCGTACGAAAAAGACACGATCATTAATTAGTTCCACTACAGTACTTCCCTTCAGCCAATCCGGATAAATGGGAAATTTATCATGGCATGGGAAATTTATCAACCGTTCTTCTATCCACTCCGCCTTCCTACTAGAAAGGGATTAGAGTTCATCTTTTTTTGTAAGGATACACTTCAGCATTACCATTATGCTACATTTCTGGTAGCTCAACCTTATAAACATCCCAATCCATCCATTCCGATCCGAAACTAGGATCAAAACTATTTCTTCTTTTTGATAAAGAATAGCACAGAACCTAGGGAATCATGCATAGAGATTATATTATTGAATTATGAAATAGCTCGTGCATTTCGTAATAGATGGAGGTTATTGCTCTATAGCAAATAATTACTAGTTCGTAGTTCCAGATATCTCGATTCATCCTTCTTCTGCTTCTGCTCCTACCAATGATTCATCTCTGAACCCATTCTTTCCCTCTTTTATGGTTGTATAGAAAAAAGTGCTAAATCCTTTAGGAGAACTCAAAGTCATCATCTTTTAATAAAACCCCTTTCTACATCTCCGTAGCTCAAAATAGGATCAATTAATTGATTAGCAGCCTGTATATTAACCCGTATGTCATATTATTGTGAGCTATCAATATATTTGGATGTCTTCCCTAAAATTAGAAAGTCCAACAAAATATTGGAGAATAATCATATGGGAGATCATGGATCAGAAACATAGTTTTATTCTAGATATGTATATGCTCAAACCAATCAAAAAGATTGGAAAGTTATGATATAACTATGTATCTCTCTTTATTGTTTGGAATCTAGCTGCTCCGATTCTTCCCATCGTGAGCAAAAATTGAAAGATATTCCTTGTCCGATAACGCATGTGACTATTTTATTATTCTCTTTCGGAGCAGTGGGATCTGAACCCACGACCTCCATCACCCCAAGATGGCACGCTACCAAGCTGCGCCATGCTCCGTTATAATCATAAACCAACATAAAATTGATTCAAATGTAAATGCCCGAACTTATATTTTATTTGGACGTTATATTCACAGATTACTCCCTCTGCTAGACACGTTCCATAACATTGACGATCTGGTGTAAATAAGCTAGTATGGTCCCTACGAAGCCGCCATGGTGAAATTGGTAGACACGCTGCTCTTAGGAAGCAGTGCGAGAGCATCTCGGTTCAAATCCGAGTGGCGGCATTTTTAAAATAAGATCCCCTCAATAACTTCTTCCTATGTAGCAATATCTGTTCAATCTATTTCCATTGTGATAAATAAAACTTATCTTTCCATCATAGATCTCATTTGGAAATAAAATGAATAAATGGGTTGAATATGATATTCATAACTTTAGAACATATATTGGCTCACATCTCTTTTTCTCTCATTTTGGTTGTAACTCTCATTTATTGGGGAACCTTAGTTTATCGAATTGAAGGACTAAGCAGTTCGGGAGGAAAGGGCATGATAGTTACTTTTCTTTGTACAACGGGATTATTAATTACTCGTTGGTTTTATTCGGGACATTTACCGTTGAGTAATTTGTACGAATCATTCATGTTCCTTTCCTGGAGTTCATCCGTGCTCCATATAGTTCTAGAAATACGGAGCCAAGATGATCGGTGGTTAGGTGCAATTACTGCGCCGAGTGCTATGTTAACTCATGGTTTTGCTACTTTAGGTCTTCCGGAGGAAATGCAACGATCCGGAATGTTAGTACCCGCGCTACAATCTCATTGGTCAATGATGCATGTAAGTATGATATTGTTTAGCTATGTAACCCTTTTATGTGGATCCCTAGCATCAATAGCTCTTCTAGTTATTATGTCCGGAGTAAATAGACAGGTTCTTCTCGGTGCGATGGACAATTTCTTTTCCCGATCCATTCTTCCCAATGAAAATTTTGATTCACATGAAAAAATCAAAAGTGATTTGCAATACACTTTTGATTTTTCATCAACGAATTATCGTAAATGTCAATTGATCAAACAATTAGATCATTGGAGTTATCGTGCGATTGGTCCCGGTTTTTCTCTTTCAACCATAGGTACTCTTTCTGGAGCAATATGGGCCAATGAAGCATGGGGATCTTATTGGAGCTGGGATCCAAAAGAGACTTGGGCATTAATTACTTGGACCATATTCGCAATTTATCTGCATACTAGAATGAATAAGGGTTGGCAGGGTAAGGAACCGGCAATTGTGGCTTCTTTAGGATTTTCTATAGTTTGGATCCGTTATTTGGGGGTCGATCTATTAGGAATAGGGTTACACAGCTATGGATGGTTGATCTAACATAGAACCATAAATGGACCGAATTCCCGGAGGGAAAAAAGAATAGATTCGATCCAGTTCCTTTATGTAATTGATAAGTGACATCAATAACTGGTCCAAGTTATTTCAAAGATTTATTATAGAATGATGGAATCATTACTTGAAATAACTTGAACTATATTAGAAAAAAAAAAAAGAGAAAGAATTGAATTGTTTATTTGCTCCATTTCATTCCATTAATCTCTCAAGTGCCGTACCAATTGATCCATGATAGATCGTTTGAAAAAGGATCCATTGGGACCTGTATCTGCCATGGAACCAAAAATGACAAAACCCATACGGGATACTGAACACTATCCTCCCTTTCCAATTCCGTTGACCCAGAGAAACTGGAGCTGCATAGACGATTTTAACCGCTCCTATCATTACCAACCACAGCGAAAATAAATATAAAATGAGCATGAGGTAGCAATTCCATGTTCGGATTAACCCATACCCTCTAATTTAAACAAGTATGTAAGGGAAAAATTGGCGATTTGATTGCATAAGTGATGAAGAACCCTAATAATAATATTATTTTTAGTATTACGGGATAATAGTTCTTATCCAATATTTATGAACCTAATGTTGGTTCATAAGATCCCTGGAGACCCATACTTCTCGCTCCGATTAGGGGAAAGATAGAACCACCTGCAGTGTACAAAATGAACTTTGTGGCCAAATATACACGTCTTTCCCCCCCCCCCCCCCCCCCCCCGAGAGACGGGGGGGGAGGGAAATTGCAGTTCCCGCATAGGAAAGAAAACTAGAATATCTCGAGAAGCAAATGATCCTAATTGGTCACTGTACATTGTTAAAATGAATTAGTAAATGAAAAAAAAATCGAGGATTTTGAGTAACTAGCCAAGCAACTGAAATGTCCAAAGTGGTAAGAAATTCCGTCAAATAGGTCCAATGGAAAGTCCGTTAATTCCCAGTCTCCAATGAAAATAAATAAGATCTATCCAGTTATAATCTTTCTTTTTTGAATTGGATCAATTCATTATCGAATTGGAAATAGTAACGGACGGAATGTATAGGTAATTAAAAGGAGTTCTAGTAAACAAATACCTAGAGTATACCATCGAATCAGCTCATTCCCTCCCTCTATGGGAGGGGAAATAAAAGCATTAAGGAATCTGCAGATATGGGCGAACTAACAAATATTTTGGATCGAGCTAAGGTAATTCGCTAATTATAGAGATGGAAGAGACTTTCCATCTCTCTCTCCACTGATAAAAACCCATACTCGAGATCTTGGATCAAGTATGATAAAGGTTTTTATCAGTGGAGAAAAAAAAAAATTGAAAATATGAGATGGATTTCACCATTTTTATTGTGCATATTGATTAGTAAGCTAGACCCATACTGCGAGTCGTCTCATGCCATAAATAAACACGTACACTCAAGAAATCTGTCGGACAAGCGGATTCGCACCGCTTACAACCTACGCAGTCTTCTGTTCTTGGAGCAGAAGCAATTTGCTTAGCTTTACATCCTTCCCAAGGTATCATTTCCAATACATCTGTGGGACAAGCTCGTACGCATTGGGTACAACCAATACATGTATCATAAATTTTGACCGAATGTGCCATTGGATCTCCATTAGTTAGTAAAAAGTTTTTTAAATTGATAAGATCATATATAGCCAAATCTTCTAATATATGCCCAATAAAGATGGCTAATAACGGGATATTATGAATATAAAACGAATCGATAATTGTACTATCAATTATGTTTGGAACCAATATGTTAAGGTTCTTTATTTTTTCAATGGAACAAAGATATTTGTCCCATTTCGATCCCTCCAGATCACCCCGAATATGGTCCAATTGTGACAGGTCATTTTCATAATGAGTTTTATATGGATGTATTCATCATGTTTTTGATCGATCATAATACTATATAGATTTCGAGAGATTCTGGTCATATAGAATAGATAAATCTTATGAGATATACCCATGATCTTTTTGGATAGAAATAGATATATTGATTCCTAATCTATAGATCATATATATGATACTCTATCACCATTTCGACAAATGAAATTGATCGATACGAGTCGATTATATGATACGATTGCCAGAACAGTAGCTGATTAAATAACTGCTTCGGCGGCTGCAATAGCTATAACAAAAAAATGTCTCCCTTTACTCGCCGACTATATTCTAAGATAATGAAAAAATGCTACTGGATTTGGATCGACCGCATGCAGTATTGGCAACACATAAGTGCTCTGTTCTGAATCGTGACCAGATAAATACCAATAGATAATGAAGAAAGCACTTCGAACTCGAATAAGTGTATGCTCGATCGAGTCTTCATTCAATTACTGATATCGGTAAACGTCCCGGAACCATATCATCATAATGAAATTCATGACGATCATAGGTCGGGAGTTCATATTCTTCAATCATCGAAAGACAATTTGTGGGACAATACTTGACATAATTTCCATGAAAGATACAAATTCATGGAAAAAAAAAAAAAGATTCTAAATTCCCAATAGTTTTTCCCAATATATCTTCCAAATTTCCAATCAACAATGGGTAGATTGATCAGACATACATGTATACTCCACAAGCAATACTTTGAAAGAATCCTAAGTGTATTCATCCACGAAATCGTTCTGATGGGGATGGTATCAATTTGTTATAGGGATATTTAATAGTCTAAGTAAATAATTCATGTGATATAATGATTATGCATCATTTGTATACCTGTAGCAGAAATAGATCATATATAAGATCATGTCCCCCTCTACAAAAATATGAGAGAAGGGAGTTTGTGGAAAATATAAGAAGAGAGAGTTTGCGCACCAATATCCGCTATTAAAAGCCCAGGCTATAAAAAATGAGAAGCTATACAACCCAACTCTAGCATAATCACTCTGCTAGAGCTATCCCTTTGGGATACATATTTCCCGATCGATCTTTTCGGCTTACCGTTCCGTTATTGCCTCTGCGAACATAGTAGCTAAATAATTTCATTTTGTTACATAGGGGAGATATTGAACAATTGTTCGATTAGAAACAATTTTATCAATCCTTCCCCCTATGTAAATAATCTGATAGAGTAGAGGTTCACAGTCAATAACATTTTGACTATCTAGTAATAAGTCGAAGAACACCGTGCATCGATGGATAATGAGAACCCATACTTACCATCAGGGGGTCTTTCTCTGTAGCAAGCATGATCATATTATAAATGAGAAAAAAAGAACGACTAATTGGGATTCGGGATCTCTAAAAATGGGAATTGAAAACTTTCAAATTAACGGGTTTTTAGCCCACGAATACCTAATCGACCGATTAAATCATCGTAACGAAGTTTATCCCTCTTGTAGAGATAAACCAAAAGTTGCTTACGTTTGCCCAAAATTTTCCACAAACCTCTTTGGGAAGAATAGTCTTTTCCATGCAATTGCAGATGTTGGGTAAGTCTTAGGACCCGATTGGTTAAATAAAATACCTGAGATTCAACAGATCCTCTCTGTTTATCAGGAATCAGAGACGAACTAATGGATAAATTCTTGATCATAAAAAAACAAATTTTCCCGGAGTTGAATGGAATTTTTTTTTTTTTTTTTCTCGAGTCAGAAAAAAGAATTAGATCCATTCTTTCATTTTCATGGTCCATATAAGAATTCTGATTCATTCCGACCATTTCTATTGAATAAAAATTGGTCGGATTCTTTCTATCTTCTTGGAGGAATATCTGGTTTTGGACCTATGGCAAAATACGATACGAGAGGTAGAATGTTTTCACATTGATGAAACGAACAGATTGGTTCAATTTTGGCGATATCCTGAAACTCCATTGAATAAATCTATTCTTTCGATGAAAACGTAATTAAAACAAAAAATCTATCAATTGAAAGTTAGGGGATACATACGTATTCTCAACATTGCGGATCGACTCCCATCATTTGTATTGAACCAATATCTATTCATGCAAATAAGATCCTCTAATCGATAACTAGGCCAAAGAAAACGTTTAATTTTTTGTGTTGTATCTGCGCTAAGATGTTGGTCTCTTCCCATGAGTTCTTCGTCATTTTGTATGTCTATTTCTTTTCCATTAGAAAATCCCGCATGATCGTTTTCTGGATCAAACCGATTCAGGATTCTAAATTCTCTGCGACGTTTTGGAAGCAAAATATCTTCTAAATTGAGGGAACTCAAAATGTTTTTTCCATCCCCCATAATTTCCCCGCGTTGCACAGATCCATCATAAAGATTTCCATCCATCCATTCCCGAGCTCTATTTTGAAACTTCAATGAAATACTTATGATTTTATACATCAGGAATTGGTCATTCGGTATGCTTGATAAACGATATGGTTCGGAGACTATTATTTTTTTATCTTCCCATATTTCATTTCCGCTGCTTACCTTTCTCGGAACATCCCCCTGAATAAGATCATCTTCCCGTATTTCATTTTCATTGCTATCCTTCTTCAGAAGAAGGAACATTAGATTCAGGTTAACATTTCGCTCTTGGATATTGGTCCAAAGATATTGGTCTGTATCCTTAATTCCGGACATAACCCTGCAAATATTCGACAGCTTTAATACACTTTCTTCCCCTATAGCTTGTACCGTTTTGTATTGAACAAGAACTTTATGAGTTCGTTGATCTTTTACTTTACCAGTTTGTTTATCTTCTACTTTACCAGTTTGTTTATCTTCTACTTTACCAGTTTGTTTATCTTCTACTTCACCAATTTGTTGGTCTTCTACTTCAACAGTTTGTTGATCTTCTACTTCACCAGTTTGTTGATCTTCTACTTCACCAATTTGTTGGTCTTCTACTTCACCAGTTTGTTGGTCTTCTACTTCACCATATTCATCGTTCCGATTATGCTCTTTTCCTTTTTTGTTCTGAACATATGATCTAGCACCTATTCCTTGTTCCATAACATTTGTTGTTTCCTTCCGTTCTTCTTCCTCCATCTTTTTCCGGTCTCGTTCTTCTCGTAAAAACGATTTTCTTGGTACGGGCTTCGATTTAGTGTCATATATATTATGGATTCCCAAAAGTTCCGGGAATAACCAGAATTTTAGATCTAATCCGGATCCTCTCTTCTCGATTTCCGGAGAATCCATAATGCTAACATTGTCTTTTCGCGCCTCATCAATCCCCTGCTGATTCGTAATAAAATCAGTCTTCTGCCTGTCAATCATTGTTGTATGATTGTAAGTACAAGAACGTATAGCATCGTAAATATCAATAATAGAACGATGACCATTCACGATATTGAAATCGGTACCCTTCCAATCCTCCTCGAGGATATCACGAATCAACTTTTTCCTGAGAATTCCTTCACGATCGGTAATATCTTGATCATTTGGTATATCAGGTTGTACTGGTGGTTCGTTAATATCTGAATCTTTTGCCAAATTGAGAATATCTGAATCTTTTGTCGAATTGAGAATATCCGAATCTTTTGTCGAATCGAGATAACTATATGATAAGAGATCGTATCTGTAACGTTTGTTCATTTTCCGAAGTAGTTTCAAAGAAGGTTCCATCACAGCTGCAAATATAGAATCTTTTTGTTGTTCATAGGGAATTAATCGTTCTTCATAGCACGTACATTGCTTACTGACTCTATTTCTCCATTTCCGTGGGTTTATACTAGACCATATCTGTGGGGATAAATGGTACCGGTCAGAACATTTCAACCATTGTTTCCAGTCATTCTCCTTCAGATCTTGTGGTTTCTCGTGATCCAATATTCTTTGTATATCTAAGAATTCTTTGATCTTATTTTTTATCAAGGGATATGATGTTTGGGCTCGAGATTCTAATAAATACTTTGAATAGGACCTGTTCATTGTCTTTATCTGCCATATCTTGTGAAATACATATGCTTGGGACATTGAGCACATGTTTCGATCAGGACGAATTTCAAAATCTTGTATTTTTTCGTTGATCAAATAGTAGTTGGTAATTTTATCTCTATTTCTTCTTGAAATATCATTATTGAGAATGAATATTCGTCCGTAAATTGTTGCTATATTCCCCGTGGATCGGATCCAAGCGGATCGAATCCAAAATTGAATATTTGACCCGATGAAATGAATAACACTTGGTAAAAGATCTCGGTCATTTTTGATAAAAAGTTTCAAAAATTTCATTGAATAGAAGCTTTTTCGGATTAATTGGACACTTTTATTTCGAAATCGACCAGGTATTCGCCGAATCTGAACCAATCGCTTTTTTAATGTTGATCCCGACATATTAAAACTCCCCTTCGATCCGGTATTAATCTCTGAATCCACCAGAGACATTCTAGTTATAGGAGAGCTATTTATGATCGCGATAGATTCGATCCGTTCCTTCATTGTGGTCGTCCGATCATCTGGATCTTTAACATTAATTGTTCGGGTTCCATATCCAAATTGATCATTAACTTCTGGTGAATCATTTGCACTACCCATAGAGGTAGTCTCACTCAGTAATTTATTTTGTATCCGGTCATTCAGTTCACTCTTGTCTATATATCTAACTCGTGGAACGCGTCCTATTCCTGTAGATCCCATCAATCGTCTCTTCCATTTTTTGAAGATAATAAATTCTCTCCTCAACCCTCTTTTCAATCTTTTGAAAATGAGAAATCCTCTTTTCAATTTTTTGAAGATCAATTTTTTGAAGATAGGTTTCAAAAATTGGGAAAAAGGCCCTAGCTTTGGGTTTGGATCACCATAAGGTACGTCAGTTTCCAATCCAAGGGTCGTTAAATAACTCCAACGCAATCTTTTTTCAAGTCGGGGTTTGGATCTATGCCAAGGCTTCAAACGAAAAGGAAATAGAAGCTTTATCTGCATACCATTTTTTTTCCATTTGTCTGGGAATTCTGTTTGGGAAAATTCGGTACCATCAGGAGCGCATCTTATATGCACTTCTCTCCTCATTTCTTCCCAATCTTCGGAAAATTCGGGGACTTGAAATATTAATATACGACCAATATTTTTGGCTATTATAAGCGATGGTAATATTATACGTTTTCTAAGAATTGATTGAGCCACTAATAATAAACCTCTTAAATGGTTCAATTCCGACCACAGTGCACATAAGGACTCAACGATTGTCAGACTGTAGGGGACCGGCTCAAATTCTTTGGATCTCTGGATTTTTTTCCTAATTTCTTTCTTGATTTGTTCTGTATAAACTCTATCAGAATCGGGCGTGTCGTAATAATCTTTAGGATAAGTGGGTATTTCCATTCTTACCAAAAAGAAAAAGGAATGTACATTCGGTTGTATCCCCTTCCATATCATAATTTTACGTCTTTGAGCACGTATGGATCCTACGATTAAGGACCGGCGATAATCTGACTCGGGAAAATAACGTTTCATAACTATTTTTCTTTGCCCAAGACGAAAAGTCAGCGTACTTCTGACCTTTCTTGAACGAACCCTATTCGTTGTGGCTAAAACTGCGGTTAGCTCATCATAGTCGCCCATCATCAAACCAGAGGACCATCGAGGCACATGTTTCCGGATCTCTCTAATTTGGAGAGGTTCTTTTAATAGTATTTCCCTGTAAAGGGTAATAAAATCTTTTGTTTGCGTTGAATCATCCGTAGATACATTTCCACGAAATTTCCGTAGTATTGTCCACTCGTGTTGCGCCAAAGACTCGAAAAGTAAATTCTGTTCCGAAGTAACCTTTTCTTCCGTAGTAAAAAGATAAAGAATCAATTCCCATTTTATGGTACCTGTGGGTGCAACGTTTCTACCGTCGATTCGGCTGTAAATATTTACCAAATAGTTTGTGTAGATTCGTTCATTACATGAAGCAATTTCCGGTACAATATCTATATAGGCTACTCGAAGGGCTATTTCCAACCACAATAAATGTATCAACGAATCATCCTCTTTTGCATAGATCTCTTGAATCTGATCAGAAGGCATTTCCAACAAATCTTTTGGATAGATCAGGTTACCAAAAGAATAATCTATATCCGAAGAATCTATATTCGACAAATATTCTTCAAAGATCTTCCTTGCTTGATTTGGAATTATTCGTTCTGCTAAAAGCCGTTTCGAAATAGGTTCAACTTTTACTCTTTTCGATGATTTAGTGATCGGAATGAGCGAACGAACAGTATCTGTAGGTAAGGGTTCCCAGGGTAGTCGAAAGCTTTCGTGTTCCAATTCCTGCCAATGATGAGAGATATGGTACCCATGCCCAAATGGATCATTTGGTAATCCCTCTTTACGGTCTTTCATAAATACCTCTGTAAAATCCGAAAGATTCGAAATGATCGAATCGTTCAGCATTCGGGGGGACTCAATTTTGTTAATTGTTCCACGGAATGCCCCATTAAGGAATGGATCATACATTTCAGTAAAAGAATCTCCCTCAGAATTGGAGAATTGAACTCTACTTTCCATAACATTTCCAACAGGAGATCCATTGCTTAGAGCTTTCACTCGATCCAAAAATTCATTCCCTAAATAATCTCTTCTTCTTTTAATGGTATGGATCCATCTATGATAAGGATCCTCAGATGAGCAAGAAATACCTGAAAGATATCTATATTTATCGAGCTTTTCCCCAAGAACCAATACACTAGGTAAAAACGTAAAAGAGATTCTTTGTTTTCCATCACTCAAATATGTGCCAAAAAAATATTGAGAGACTTCGGTCCTCACAGGACCTAGTCGAGTAAATGGGCTATTCCCGATATATCGTATTGGCCGATAAGCTCTATTATGATCAAAGAACATAATGGGCCATGGTCGCTTGAACCATGATAATTTTTCTTCCTTCTTAAGTCCTTTAATTTTTTTTGAATCTATAGCCAAAGAGCTATCATCTTCATCTATAGCCAAAGAGCTATCATCTTCATCTATAGCCAAAGAGCTATCATCTATAGCCAAAGAGCTATCATCTATAGCCAAAGAGCTATCATCTTCATCTATAGCCAAAGAGCTATCATCTTCATCTATAGCCAAAGAGCTATCATCTATAGTCACAGAGATATCATCTATAGCCACAGAGATATCATCTATAGCCACAGAGTGGCTAGTCACAGAGCGATCATTTTTGGCGTCATTATTTCTCTTTTTAAGAAAAGGTGATGGAGCTCTACCTAAATAGAATGAACAATAAGAAAGAAGAAGTAGACTAAAGGTTCGATGGATATAACGTTTTAATATAGTATAATTGATAGGTGAATTACGTTCTATACGGAAAGATACCAATTTTGTCAAAATTATGAATAGAATATGACCACCCAACCAACCGCAAAAACTACTTATCACAAATGATATATTACCGCCGTAACGAAAAAGAAAGAGGTTCACCAGTCTTGTTAATACGGGATTTGCTAAAATAATGGGATTACACAATTGAAGAATTAGACCACTCATAAATAGACTTATAATTTTTGGATTGTTGATCGAATTTATGGGGTGCAGAGATTCAGAACTTGAAGGTTCTTTGTTCATTTTATAAAAACGAAAAAACATGTATGGTACGACCAATAAAGTTATTGCGTGAGGTTTCCACAACGCTGCATAGATGGGCGAATAGTACATGGACAAAAAGACTATTAATTGTCCCGTAATAGAACCACTTATAGCTATTATACCATAGAGAGTTTCTCCCAAAAAGAAAGATCTCATGGAATATATTTTAGAAGGACCAAAAGGCAATGTAGTGAGAAATCCATAATATAGCCCAAATAAAATGATCGGACCTGAGACTTCTATCCATGATGATAATGGATCCCATAGTAGACCAAGTACTCTTATCATATCGAAACTCCTTTTTGATCGAAATAAAAGAATGGGAAATAGGAATAGAATAAATAGATCTGGTATCCCCCATATATATATGGGAGATACAGATAGGAATAGTTATCATTTTATACATCCATAAATTTGATTTAACAGAATAGATTCCAATATCTAACATATTGAAAATAGAAAATCGATTTTGAATAGATATTATAACATCTGGATATATACATATGCTATTAATACAAATATTCTCTGTTATTTTATCTAGGAGTAGGAGTACTGGTATAGAACTCGTTTGTATTTCTGACCAGGGTGGTCCGATCCAAGTTATCTAAATTTTCGTTACGTCGTAGAGGGCGGGTAACCAATTCAAGTACATCTCTCGCATTGGCAAATCCATGAATCTGGGCAAAAGTAAATTCAACTGACCATTTAGTACCAATTCCTCTCGCCCCTAACGGGTTAGCATGAGCCATTCCGGTGATGGCTAAGTCGGGTTGTAGCTCGCGCATACGTCGTATCTGATTCGAATTGTCTGGTTTCTCCACAATTCGTGGTATTGGTATACACATTCTTATACATGTATCTTTTAAAAGTGCTAATTCAGCAGCTTGATACCGTTTATCCATATATGGAATACCAATTTCATAAACGATCATACCACATCTGATTAAGAATCTTGCTAGAGATATTTCTAGGAGATTATCTCCCATGAAAAATACAGATTTCCCGCGTACCAAATCAAGATAATCCTTTAAACTCTCCCATATCCGTTCCTCTCTTTCCTCTAGACTCTGGGTCTCAATACCAAATACAGGACAAATCTTTTCGATCCAAGCACGCGTTCCGTCCGGACCAATAGGAAAAGGAGCTACGATTAATTCACATTTTTTTCGTCTTATCAAAGTTGTTGCTGTACGACTCAAAAATGGGTTAACGCCACAAACATAAACTCCACCACCCAGTGATGGAAGATCGGCATATCTCTGAGCGGGCAACCAACCCGATACCTTGATGAATTGGCGTCTTAATTCTGTATTAAGTTGAGAGACCAAATTCGAAGGTAAAGACCCAAAAAGAACTAAGGGAGGATGATTTGCATATTCTACCAATTTCTTTTCCTTAAGAAGAGGAAAAGGGAATAAATTTGTTTTTGTTCTAGTTTTTTTTGATTCACCAACGGGGAATTCCTGTTCTGGACAACGATGTGCCATTACAGCTAACACAGTATCTTCCCCTTGAGTAAAAGCATAATCCAGTCCATTTGCTCTTGCCACTAAAATTGGTACTCCAATTTCATATTCCAACTTGGGTGCCATACCTTCCAAATCCATTTTTATTATTTCTGTAGTACAAGTGCCTATCCATATGATGACGCTGGGGTCTCTATCTTTTTTTATCCGAATACAAAGCGTTTTCAATTCCCCATAATCGTTCAAATGGGCCGAGATATCCCCTTCTTCTAATTCTGCCATTGCATAGCGGGGTTCTGCAAAAATCATAACTCCAAGTGCATTTTGCAAAAAATAACCACATGTTTTTGTGCCCACTACCAAAAAGAAACTGTCTTCAATCTTTTGATACAACCAGGATACACAGCTAATGGGACAAAAAGTATGATAATTACCCGTTTCACATTCAAAAGTTATAGTTTCATCAATTTTGGCCGGCATAATAGGGAGGGGAAGAATAAATGGCTGGGGATAAATAAGGAAAAGAAATAATGAATAAAAAGGATAATAAGAAGAAAGAATCAAATTTACAACGAATTGTGAATTAATTGTTGATTCTAAATTCTCGTAAACCCAAGTAAATTCTCCTGATTCTTTTTTTTCTGTCCCCCACCACCAATGGGATTTAGATAAAGATCAGAGAGTAAACTGAATAATTC